TTCAAAATATTCAATGAAAAATTTAAGCACGATAATTCTCTATAGGGATATGTACATAAGAGAAAGACCCAATTCGGTATCTGTGTAACAATTTCTGTTCTGGGGTTTACATATACACATATATTTTGTTATAATTGAAATTGAAAAGGATTGATTATTGAAAATAATTGATACTGATTAGTCGTAAATCAATTTGATTTTGTTATACCATTAAACAAATACAATTTGAGATAAAAATTTAAGAACCGTTCACTAATTCTAAAGTAAAAATAGTTAATGGTTCAAATTTGCTCTGAATTTTTCGGTCTGTGACCGGAAATCTATTTTTTCTCTTTTCAATAGAAGGAGAAGGGAAGTTTTTAAGCAGTGTGTCTTTTGAGATACAATCAATCGAAGAGAATAATCTAAACTGGATCCAATAAAAAATAGTGATTAATTTTTGAAAAGGGATAAGTACAATGGGATTCAAGATCAAAAAAAATTAGTAATAGAATATGGATGGATAAAAATATTATCCATTTTTTTTGGATCAGATTTGGCGGCATGGCCAAGTGGTAAGGCGGGGGACTGCAAATCCTTTATCCCCAGTTCAAATCCGGGTGTCGCCTGATCAACAAAAGACTTGAAATTTCTTATTCTGCTGATCTAACTCGACAAATTCTTGCCCCGCAAGAAGCAGAGGCAAACGACTAGGCCTCGGACATTTATTTGATTTATGATATCAATTGAATCAAATAAATAGTGAGAGTCAATTCTGGGATTCAGAACTACGAAAGTAAGAGGTCGGAAATCTTAGTATCCAAAGGTTCCTAAAGGACACTCCATTTTTGCTCCTAGGATTGAAGAAGAGATTATACGAAAGACTATCAAGACTTCCTAATTATCTTACACTACCTATACTAAATACTAAAATAGTGTCTACTGACTCTGTCTGGAATTAGATTGAATAGAATAGAATAGGCTGATGGGAAATAAATTTAGAAGTTGTGGAAAGGACTGAAGATACTTTGTATCCAGACTCACGAGAGGCTTTGAGTACTCAAACATTCAATAAACATGGTTGGGCGGCTCTTATTTATAGAGTAAAAAGAAAAGTTGAAAAAAAAATTCTTTGCCCGTGTAGGGGATTACAAAAAAGAGAATGTATGTAATAATGGTGGTGGTGTCTTACCATTCCATTCTTTCACAGAAAGAAAGACGTAAGGCTTAGATCAAATAAAATAGAGGTATCTGATAGATGGTTATCTATCTTGATAGTATATTTTGACGTCTTTTGCTTATGAAAGAAAGGTAACAAACAATAGGTCTTACTATTTCTACATGTTCCATTAGGAGCATTCCTTTGCTATTTCCAAATAAAAGGTGTGTGTATCGTATTTGTGCTTAATGCTTCCCGATTCTACCATAAATTTTATAATATAGGAACTTGTTACGAGTAGATTCATTGGATTAGTTCATCAATAGCCTTAAGTCAGAATCCTATTTTCTTTTGACTCTGCACCATTGATTCCACTATGATTATTGATCAATAATCAATAATGAAATAATTCCTTCATAGAGATAGGAGACATAATTCACATGGATATAGTAAGTCTCACTTGGGCTGCTTTAATGGTAGTCTTTACATTTTCCCTCTCACTCGTAGTATGGGGAAGAAGTGGACTCTAGGGGTACTACTACTAGGGGTACTACTAATTGAATAATCGATTGAGTGATCGAATTGTATCAATCGTTTAATTGATCGTTGGTTTCGTTTTCTTTTATTTTTATTTTATTTTTATTTTATATAGTTAATATATGCCCATACCCATACTTTTTTTCCTCCATTGATTTTTTCGATGGATCTCGGGACTTATACTTATATATATATAAATATATATTATATATAAATCTAATTATTAATATAAATATTTATATTAAGATAAATAAATATTAAGATAAATAAATCTATATATTAAGTTATATTATAAGTTATAAGAAACCTAGGAATTAGAAGAGTTGGCCTTGGATTATTTTGGATTGATCGAAACCCATACAAGTAGATGTAGCGAAAAAAAAAGAAATAGAATTAGACTGCTATTTCGATGTATATGTATTAGATGTACATCTAATACATATACATATTGTAAATTGATCTATATCTATATAAAACCATATCTGTATACAACTTTATATGATAAAATTTATATGATCATACTATTTAATGATCATACTATTTATATGATAATAAATTTATTATATGATAATAAATTTATATTATAAAAATATACAATACTATCTAGTGTGGTAGAAAGAACTATAATAGTTCTTTCTACCACACTATCTCAGATACTTATGATTCCAGCCAAATCATTTCATTTAAAACTTGGAGTTTTAATCCCTTTCTTTTATTTCTTCAATCATTGATAAGAACTAATAATCCAAACAAGTTTCAGTTAAATTAATCATTTTGACTGACTGTTTTTACGTAGATGATAAGTAAAAAAGCAGTAGGAACTAGAATGAACAGTGCAGTAGCAATAAATGCGAGAATATTGACTTCCATAATCTCATTGTTTTTTTTACTTCGCAATAACTCGGGATCTAATCCCATAGAGATAAGAAATTTTACTCCTGTCAATTCAATGGGATGAATTGAATTCTGATGATACTGAATCGGATCAATATTATGAATAACAATATCTGATCTATCAAATCGATTCATCGTCGAGAATTGAATAGTATAACATACGAAAATCTTTTTTTTATTTTATCCATACTAAATCCGAAATGGGATTCTTTATTGGATCAGGAATTCCATTGAATTTTTCATCCCTTTTTCCACTTTTTTTTTTCTTTTCCATAACCTACTGTCCTTGTCTTCCTTATACAACTCTCTTTCCTTATACTTATACATACAATTATGAGATATTATATGAATATGACCGGTATTCTATGCTATGGGTCACACAGATCCAAACAGTAGAAGTGAAATGGAAAAAAGGACGGGTCTTAAGTGGAAAAGATCTAATATTCCAACAAATTTACTAAAAAGGGGCGTTGCTTGGTCTTTTATTTTATTAGTATAGTATCTCTTCTTCTTTCTTGGATTGAGACTAGAACGCATACATCAAAAATTCAGTGTGCAATTTGCATGAGAATAGATAGATTGTTTCCAATTAGTAATTGAGGATACACAAACAAAGTCGAGGTAATTATGTTAAGTTCATTGTGTATCGTACAATAAACGAATACAATTTGTGTATGTACTCCCGGTAAAAATAGGGGAACTATATTCCATTTCAATTGTTCAAGAACAATTGAAAAAGAAAGTCAGACGAGTATGGTATCTATTAAAATACTGAATATAGTAATGCCACCGATTGTACCAACTTACATATGTCTCCCCTTATCAATCGGTATTAGTGAAAGAAATTTAAATTACCGTACTTGTCTGATGATAAATGCGAAACGAAAAACAAAAACAAAAGAAATAAGGATCCCCCCTGGGGATTAGATCTTGCTACCTGTCCCCCCTTTCACAGAAAATGGAGAGATGAATTTATCAATTCATCGGATCCTAGTTCGGGACTGACGGGGCTCGAACCCGCAGCTTCCGCCTTGACAGGGCGGTGCTCTGACCGATTGAACTACAATCCCAGCAAGGTGTATGGCATACATATTCTTACTAGTTTTATAAGAACACTCTATTCGTTGTGTTGTAACAGAAACACGAATGATATACTGAATATCCACATGGATATGGAATATAGTGAGAGCGACACGGATTACTAGTAACGAGTGGTTATTTTATTGACAAAAAAATGGATAATCAATTTTTCAATGAGAAAAAGAACTATTTTGATTTTTATGATACTTAATCTTAATTAAGTATCATTAATCTAGATCGTTAGAAAAATCAGAACGAATGAGAAAAACATGGATAGAGAAAAAATTGACTCTTTCTCTTCATTTCTACGGATCAGGCATTTCTGTTTCTGGAGGACAAATTGGTTATTTCATATTCATGGAGCAACGAATTATTGGGCCGAGCTGGATTTGAACCAGCGTAGACATATCGTCAACGAATTTACAGTCCGTCCCCATTAACCGCTCGGGCATCGACCCAGGAAGAATTAATTCGAGATTTATTGATAATCTACGATCAACTTCCTCCCTACCCCCAGGGGAAGTCGAATCCCCGCTGCCTCCTTGAAAGAGAGATGTCCTGAACCACTAGACGATAGGGGCATATCCACCCGACCGTCATCATACTATGATAATCATCATCATAGTATTATCATACTATGAACAGTTTTTTGGAATTGTCAATAGAATCTAATGGTATGACTAGATCCGAAGAGTTTTTCCTACTTTTATGTTATGATTCCATAGAATTTTTTTATTTGATGGTTCTTGTATGAACCCCTATGCATATATGTATATATGTACATATATGTAGACATATATGCATATATGTATATATGTACATATATGTAGACATATATGCATATGCAGACATATATGCATTAGACTCATAATGGAAAATTCATGAATTGAATAAAACGGGCCCTTTTAACTCAGCGGTAGAGTAACGCCATGGTAAGGCGTAAGGCATCGGTTCAAATCCGATAAAGGGCTTTTTCCACTAAACTCGAGATTTAGTCTTCGTTTTTCAGCGGAGAACAGAGATATTTTTTTTCTAAAAAAATAAAAAGGTAACCACCATTATAATGAGTTCTGATTATTATGAGTTATAGTTAGAAAGTTGAACATTTATTCATTATCATAATAACTAATTGCACTTATTAGGAGCAGTCTACCCTGTAGTGACATAGTAGTCCTCTTCATGTATCATTATTCAAATTTTTTGTCCTGGGATATAATAGAAATATTCTAGATATCCAATCCCTATTATTAATAACCAAACCAAAGTATTCTTACTTCTCCATTGTTCTTATCAAACCCACCATAAAATTTTAAATCAATAAAAAGTAAGTGGACCTGACCCATTGAATGAT